ATAGGTCGTCGATTCAGCATTAGATAAAGGGGGTAAAATCCCTGTTTTTACAATTTACAATAAGCGGTTAAAATCATTTTATCAATATGAGTATCCTATATCGATAAAATATTTATTTTGAAACCACCTCTAACATAGTGGTAGAAAGAGTACCATGCTGCGTCTAGACTTCAAACAGTTTGTTTTAACCATGTTAATAGTTCCACATTATTGGTTAATAGAGAATCAAAATAAATTTACCAATGAATCGCGAAATGCTATGGTTCTTACATATAATTTATGAATTTATACAGAAGTAATTCGCGAGATCATGCACCTCTCTTTCCTACTTATAACGGAAAAGGGTACAGTTGGTTGGTCCAACCTATTCTTGAAATAAACAACTCGCACACACTCCCTTTCCAAAAAAAATCAATACACCAAGCACTACACTTAGATTTATTGGATTTGTTGCTAAAATATCGGTATTAAACCCGAAACTCCCGGCAGATGGCCAGTGGCCCAAAGAAACGAAAGAATCGGTTACGTTTTTCATATGATCTCCTCTTATAGATAGACTAAAAAATCGAACAGAGTTCTTTTTGTAGCACTTCGCCCCTCTTTTTATTTATTCTTTTATTTTTTCTGAAATTGAGTAAAAAAATAAAAAATATTCGAGTTAGTTAGAAATTATGAACTAATGAACTAGCCCTTTTATTGGTTATTGGAACACTAACACTTACTAAAAAGAGTTTCCCTTGGTCTATGAACGGGAAGGATGAAAGCGAGTCAAGTAGGCTAATTCCTCATCCGCAAATCAGCCCTTCCCCTAGGTTCTTTTCTCAAAGAATAAAGAATGGTAGGAGGGAAATCTTGATAGAATTTGAAAAAGCAAACGACAAGTCGAAGGCAATAAAATATGAAAAATATATTTTTCATATTTCTAAGCTAAGATTAAACAAAAGGATTTGCAAATAAAAGTGCTAATGCTACAACCAGTCCATAAATTGTTAAAGCTTCCATAAAAGCTAGACTAAGCAATAGCGTACCTCGTATTTTGCCCTCTGCCTCAGGCTGTCTCGCGATACCCTCTACAGCTTGACCCGCAGCAGTCCCTTGACCAACTCCAGGTCCAATAGAAGCAAGCCCTACGGCCAATCCAGCAGCAATAACGGAAGCGGCAGAAATCAGTGGATTCATGATAAGTTCCTCGTACCAAAAAAAGAAATGGTTAATGATACAATCAACCAATGAATTATGACTTAATTATTCCCTCACTAGGACTCATCCAGTCGAAGTAACTAAGAACTTCGGATTGAAGTAATAAGATTCTTGAATCATCAAAACAACTTCGATATATCTTTTTTACTTTTTAGCCACAGAGTCTTTGTGAACCCATACGACTTTCATTCTTCCATTTCTTGTTCTTGGTTCGAACTGTTAGTTGAATTATTTCTTGATTTCATCCGTTTAGTCATTCAATTCACAGTCACAAGGGGCCGGAAGGACTTCTAGTCTATTAGAATCCCCTAGAAAAATATATCTTTAGTAGTTCATTTCATATATAACTAGCACTAGGCAATATCTAATATCACATATACATGTCTTTCTTCCATAACGTAAACCAAGCATTCATCTTAGATTTAATCCTATTCGAGAATCAAGCGTCGAAACATCTAGAAGGGTTCGCTTATAGTTATTCAAGTACAGATACCTCCCGCCCCTTTCTAAAATACTAAAAAAAACTTTTGAAAAATTCTTTTGAATCTTACCTTTTCTTATTATTCCACCTAGAGAAATCTAAATGGACAAATTGATTAGGACGACAAATTCCATAGGTATAGAAATATCATTATTTGATTGATCTAAGTTCATGCACTTTATTAATAAAACTGAATAAAAAAATTATTCATTTTTATTATTTATTTATTATTAATATTTTGGTGAATCGTTGAATAAAATCAACTGAAAGGGAAATCATTTCGCCCTTTTTTTTATTTAATTACACGTCGTAAACCTATACAACAAGAATTATTGACAAAAATTCTTATATTCAAATTGTTTTAACAATGAATTAATAATGAGATGGACTAAGCAATCTAAAGTGAATATTCATTGAGACGAAGTATGATATTAAGTGAAGGAAAGGGGAATTTTAGGAAAAAGATCTAAAAACAAAGATCTTTTTCCCCTTACTCTTTAATATCATCGTAATGTTTTTGCTATCACTCTAGATCGTATATAGCATAGTTGTATATTTAGATTCCCCTATTCTATTCCGTAAGTTAAGTAATTCTCTTAAGCCACCCACCATATACATTTATACATTGCTGTGGGCTAAGCTAAAAAAGACTATTTCAATGATGGCCCTCCATGGATTCACCTATATAAGCCGCGGCTAAAGTTGCAAAAATAAGAGCTTGAATACCACTTGTAAATAATCCAAGGAGCATGACAGGTATAGGAACTACTAAGGGTACTAAAGAAACAAGAACAACAACTACTAATTCATCAGCTAAGA